CTGATCTCGATAAAGCTACTCAAAATCAATTGGCGAGAGGTCAACGATTACGTGAGTTGCTCAAACAATCCCAATCTGCTCCTCTCACGGTGGAGGAACAGATAATGACTATTTATACCGGAACCAATGGCTATCTCGATTCATTAGAAATTGCACAAGTAAGAAAATTTCTTGTTGAGTTACGTACTTATTTAAAAACGAATAAACCTCAGTTCCAAGAAATCATATCTTCGACCAAGGTATTCACCAAAGAGGCAGAAGCCCTTTTGAAAGAAGCTATTCAAGAACAAACGGAACGCTTTCTACTTCAGGAGCAGTTATAGGTATAAACTCAAGGGCAAAGGCATTGATCACTTTTCAATTCAAGTACTATTAGTACTCAATTGGAATGAAAAGCTTCTAGAATAAAAGAAAAGATTAAAAGCAAAGAATTTCATTTAAATTGAAATTTTACTTAGAATTTTGAATTAGATTATTAAAGTAAGAGTAATAAAATGAATTAATCAATTTAATAAAATGAATTAATCAATTATACTATAAAGCTTATTATAGTATAACATACTATATATCTATTTCTATAAATAATAAATAATTCTATTTATATTTAGAATAAAATTCGAATATCGAGTATAAGATTAAGTGTCTCTTAGAAAAACCTTAAATTTTGACATAGATAAAAATCTAACAAAGATATGGAAATCAATTGCGTCCATGCGTCCAATAGGATTTGAACCTATACTAAAGGTTTAGAAGACCTCTGTCCTATCCATTAGACAATGGACGCTTTTCATTCCAATTTGTTTTTTTTTTTTACTTTAAAGAATTAAATAAAAAGAATGCGAGATAATTATTAGATTTTTAGAATTCCCTATTAATTATTAATATAGAAAATTCATATAAATAAAAAATTCAAAATGTAATTTATTTTGAGTAAAAAAAAGGTATGTATAATAAATACTCAAAATTTTTCAAATTTGATATTATATCCAATAATATATCATAGTATCTTAATTAATTAAGATTCTTAATAATTTGAATCTTTTAGATTTGAAAAAAAAAAATATTCGGACTTTTATGCAAAAAAAGACAATTTTTCGTAGAATTATTCCTTGGTATTCTATTAGATTAGATTAGAATTTAGATTCTAAATGAATCCTATATTATTATTCTAGACTTTACTTGCCTAGAATAATAGATAAAGCGGGTAGCGGGAATCGAACCCGCATCGTTAGCTTGGAAGGCTGAGGGTTATAGTCGACGTTGATTTATCTTAACGTCTCTAATTCAAAACCGAACATGAAACTTTGGTTTCATTCGGCTCCTTTATGGAATATTGAGAAATTCCCATATCATCGTATAAAAAATGTGAACCCAAAAAATTAATTTAATATTAATTTTCTTAATCTTAATAATAAAAAAGAATCAAATTGATTTAGTATTTTTAGATTTTTATATTGAATTGTTATTAATAACAACTAAAACTTTGATTCTTTTTTTGAACTTGGACCCATAACATCTATGTCGGCTTTCTCTCTTACTGCGGTCAGTCAAAAGAAGGCGCTTTCTAGATGATCCCTATAGAAGAATGGGGGAGGGGAGTTTTAAAAATTTTTCTAGTTACTTCGTTATCTATTTCTATTTGAATTGAAAGAATCCTTAGGAAAAGTTTTTTGTTTACGCCGGGCTAATAAAATCAAACAAAACTCAATGTCTCTAGTAAACCAAAGTCACCTTTTAATAGCTATTTAGCTTTAATCTTTTCTAAAAAAAATAAAAGATTTAGTTACGATTATAAATAAACTTTTCTATATTTATCCATGGACCCTTTACTAATACTCAATTCAATTGAATGTATTCATTCAATTCAGAACATTTTGTTTCGTAATTTCAAAATCCAATTTCTGTTTATGAAGTTATAGTTGACTCTTGGATACAAATTACGAGAATGTATATTCTTCTTCGAATCTTTTATTGAAAGGTAAAGGATTGAATCCTTTTAAGAAATAAAGTTTTTGATCGGACTATTAATCCAATCGAAGGACCCCTTAACCATTAAGGGGCTATTAGAACGAATCACACTTTTACCACTAAACTATACCCGCTATAATCCCATTATTATATAGAAAGGGTTTTTTGTCGAGTAAAGTAATTAGTCGTAATTAATATATGATTATGATCAAAGAAGAATCATCAAAACGAAAAGGGGAGCATTGACTTAGTTTTTTGTCAGTACACTTTAGGAAAGGAAAACTCCTTCCTGTTTAACTAACTATTTAAATAACTAAAAAAGCTCTTTCTTTTTCGAAAGGGGTTTTGGTGACTGCTGGCCAAAGCTCATTAATTCAGAACCAAAATAAAGGTATTCTTCAAGAAAGCAGGGTCCTTTTTTTTTTATCCAGTAAAAAAAACAATAAAATCAGAAATGAGACTATGATTCTTTAATTATAGAAAACAGAAATGGAAATATTCCCCTATTCTTATTTATTTTTATTATTCTTATTTTTCCTTCTTGTTTGAATAACAAAAAAGGGGCCCGGCTAGGTACCGACCGGGGCCAGGCCGTGGAAATCAACAAGAAAAAGGAGAGCTATTTCATATGACCTTTTCATATGAAATTGATATGAGAAGCTATTTACATATATAGTATTCTTCTGTAATTTCTAAATTTTTCTAAATTTTTATTATTAATGTGTCTAATTTTTATATTTGACTTAAAAATAGAATATTTCACTAAAATTTCTATTTAAAATGAAAATGGATTGATTAGTTATTTATTCTTCTATATAAAAATAAAAGCTTCAATTTATTCTAAATTAAAGCTTTTATATAAGGATATAAAACCCTTATATTATATTAATTATTAATGAATAATGAAAAAACAAAATTTTACACTATCTATTATAGTATATAGTAAAAGTGTGATAGTAATAGTTAAAAAGTAGTGAGACAAAAAAGCGCTTTTTTTCATTTGGCAAGCCTTACATACTTTTTTTATATATGGAACTTTTGAAATTTTACCAATTAAATTAATTGGGAGAGATGGCTGAGTGGACTAAAGCGTCGGATTGCTAATCCGTTGTACGAATCTTTTGTACCGAGGGTTCGAATCCCTCTCTTTCCCTTTCTGTTACGTTGGTAACTCTTGGTATTTTCATTTTCTTTCGAATTAATCCCCTTATGTTTTTTTTTGAAAAAACGTTCTTTTAATCGTTTTTCTTTTCATTTTTATGGTTAAGGATGTGAAAGAGATAAAATCCTAAAAACAGTTAAAAATGAAGAAAAGAAAACAATTTTTTTTTATTCTTCACGTCCGGGATTTCGTCCTGGATCATTAGATAGGAATCCGAAGATGAATAGCGAAACAAAGAATATCACTACCGTATAAACAAAAAGTTTGAGAGTAAGCATTACATAATCTCCAAGATCTTCTTTATTTGTTTGGGAAAAAGAGAATAGATTTTCAATTTTTAGAACATAGAAAAAAGATCAAATTTTTCAGAAAATGAGTTGATCTAGCTTTTTCGCGGTTATATATGAATCTCAATCGTTTATTTCAGGGTTCATACTGTAAGACTCATCTGATCTTATCAATTGTTTTATTTTTTTCGGGACTAAATTATGAATTTTGTAGCACGGTATTTAAGATCTTATCGAAAACTTACAGCAGCTTGCCAAACAAAGGCTAAAAGAAAAAAGAAAAGAGGGATTACAGGCATAATATCTACGATCGGTTTCAAAAAAGCGTAGGCCTCTGGCAATTTGGCCAAGACAAAACTGCTTGAATAAAGGGCATAATTAAAACAGATCCAGATCAAACTAAAGATATTAAGCATAACATAATTTTTATTCTTAAACATAGAAAGATACTTTTTTTGAGTTATTAATAGATTTTTAATCTAAAAATGACTAAAGTAATGTAAAAAGCTGGAGTATACCAAGCAAAAATTCTTCATTCAATTCTGAAAAAAAAAAACGAATAGAAGAAATCGTACTTTCACCCAATATCTTAATTGAATTATATATTATGATCAATAAATGAAGTTTCATTTTATATCTACATGTATCAAAATCCTATGAAAAATCCTAGGAGCTATCTAGTTCATAGAAATTTTTGACTGGAATTGACGAACAACCAACAACACTATTAGTGTTTAGTAGTAACGAATAGAAATGGGGCGTGGCCAAGTGGTAAGGCAACGGGTTTTGGTCCCGCCATTCGGAGGTTCGAATCCTTCCGTCCCAGAGCATACCCATATAGAATATAAAATCAAATTTTATTTTTATTACTATTCTAAATATTTATATTCTTTATATAAATATATAAATATAATCTAAATATTTATATTCTTTATATAAATATATAAATATAAGAGTATCTATTCTCAGTATATCAAAAAAATTAAATTATTCATAGTTTAACTATATCAAAATAAATCTATATCAAAATAAATCTTTTTAGAATCAAAAAAGCTTGTCTTTTTGAGCACCTTTCTGTAATTCTAATTAGTTCTAAGTTCGAAATAGACCTCGATTAATTCACTTAATTCTATTGATTGAATTAAGCGAGGTCTATTTACGGATGTAAAATATGTAAACAAAAAAGAAATTACATTACATATTACATTACATATTCATATAGAAACATAGAAAAAATAAAGAATTCAAATAGATCGTATAGATTAGCTAAATATCTAAGTGAAAATTTTGGATTACTCAAAAATATGGATAAAATATAGATATCGATAGTACCCCTCAACCAATTACTTATTTATGATTCCTTAATGGAATCACATGCTTTAGCTAAAGGAGGCATATGCTCAAACTTCGTTTGAGACGCTGTGGTAGAAAACAACGAACTATTTATCGAATCGTTGCAATGGATGTTCGATCCCGAAGAGATGGCAAACCACTTCGAAGGGTTGGTTTTTATGATCCAATAAAAAATCAGACCTATTTAAATTTTCCTGATATTCTCTATTTCCTTGAAAGGGGTGCTCAACCTACAGAAACTGTTCAAGATATTTCAAAGAAATCGGTTTTTTTATGTAACTCCGCCTTAATCAAAGAGAATTCAATCAATGAAATAAAAAAACGGGGGGTTATATGATTTATATATAACTATATAACTTGGTCAACCCTTATTTTCTACTCCGCTTCTTTCTGTTTGATTCTTACCTATCAATTTCTTTATTTTATGGAATATTTTTAGGTATTACGAGTGCTAGGTATTAGTAATATCATATGTTGTAATTGACAATGTTTTTGAGAGAAATTGATAATTGATAGAAGATGGAGAGAAAAAAGATCAAATACAAGTGAATAAATAAAAAAAAGGGTTTTATAATGAAAATTTCGTCATAGCCTTGCCTTTTTCGTGGAGTATTTTTGGTTGGAATTAAATTAACAAGTAACAAGATGAATTCTTTACGCCTAAACTTTTTTCTATCCCTATCTATTACTATTACGGAAACACCATTCAAATAAACACAAGCTTTATGCTTGTGTTTATTTCTTTATTTGATTTTTTATTATTAGTTTAATTTTATTTCTATTTATATTAATTTTTAGAATATATAAAATAAAATACTTAGAAATAAAATACTTAGATATTTCTATATTTTCATTTTCTTTTAGATTTTAGAAAAAAACAACTTATTCTTCTATATATTCTATGATATATATATAGAAGAATAGAATATGGAATTTTATAGAATTTTTTGCTTTCTTTATTGTATTCGTTATCAAGTGTATTTTTTTCTCAACATTCACACTCATATTGACAGTAGCCTCTCAACCAAATATAATTCGTTGTGGATAACTGCATCTATTGTTATACCTTTTTTTTACTTCATTACATAGCAGGGGATAAGATAAGCGACAGCAAGAAAGGATTTCTGAATTTGGATTATATCCTTCATTTTTAGTTGATAATTTCTTGTAGTTTTTTTTATTGATAATTTCTTGTAGTTTTATATGATCCGTTCGTTTTTATGTTTCGAATCAATTCTCCTTTTTATCTTTCAGTTTCATGCGCCGGGGAATTTAATTTCTTTTTATTGGGATTTCGATTGTATCTATCCATCTTAATTTTGATTTATTAATTTAATAATAGGTTTTTTGGGGGGGTTGCTAACTCAACGGTAGAGTACTCGGCTTTTAAGTGCGGCTAGCATCTTTTACACATTTCTATGAAGAAATAAATTCGTCCATACTATCGGTAGAGTTGGGAAGACCGCGACTGATCCAAAATAATAAGGAATGAATGGAAAAAACAGCATGTCGTTTCAATTTTCAATGGAGAATTCCAGGAATTTTTTTATTACCAAAGTGATCCAAAACTTTGTTTGAATTCTTGGCGCAAAACCAAAAAAACTCAAAGTCGGGTTAAGTGAATATGAATAAATGGATAGAGCCCCATAGCTCAAATTCTAGGGGGATAAAAAAAGCAACGAGCTTCTTTTCTTAATTTGAAGAATTTTCCGATCTAATTATATGTTAAAAATAGTATTAGTGCCTGATGCGGGAAAGGGTTTTTCCATGAGTGGATTCTCCTTTTTTTATGAGTCCTAACTATTAGCTATTCACCATTATAATTCTGGGGTGGAGCCGAAGGTGTATAAGAAGCAGTATATTGATAAAGAGATTGTTTCCCAAATCAAAAGAGCGATTGGCTTGCAAAAATAAAAAAACTTCTAGGCATCTTTTTATCCTTTAATGAACATAAAAAAATGAGATGGATAAAGGAGAGGATAGAGAATCCGTTGATGACTTTCTCTTTTGCCGAGGTATTTTTTCGTTATCTTACTCTATTTATTATTTCTTTTTTTCTTAACTATTAACTATAAATACTCTTGTTTTGACTGTATCGCACTATGTATCACTTGAGAATCCCAAAAACCTTGCTTTTTTATGAAATTTAAAATGGAAGAGTTTCAAGGATATTTAGAATTAGATCCATCGCAGCAGCATGACTTCCTATATCCACTTATTTTTCGGGAGTATATTTATGTATTTGCTCATGATCCTGGTTTAAATAAGTCCCTGTTGTCACAAAATGTCAGGTATGACCATAAATTGAGTTTACGAATTGTAAAACGTTTAATTACTCGAATGTATCAACAAAATTTTTTGATTATTTCCACTAAATATTCGAATCAAAATTTGTTTTTTCGATACAACAATAATTTATATTATCAAATGATATCGGAGGGGTTCTCCCTTATTATGGAAATTCCATTTTCCACACGATTCACATCTTGTTTAGAAAGGTCAGAAAAGGTCAAATCTCGGAATTTACGATCAATTCATTCCATATTTCCCTTTTTAGAGGACAAATTTTCACATTTAAATTATGTGTTACATGTACTAATACCCTATCCGATCCATCTCGAAATCGTGGTTCAACTCCTTCGTTGTTGGGTGAAAGATGTTTCTTCTTTGCATTTATGTCGATTTATTCTTCATGAGTGTTGGAAGTGGAATAGTCTTCTTACTTCACAG